CAAAAACAACAAAAACTAGAGCAAACATATAATAACGGATTCGGAATTGTAACCAAGCATCCCCCATGGGTTCTATACCCGATTCATAACTAGAGAGCTTCTCTGGTCCTTCACTAATCGGGGCCAAAACTCCGGAAATTAGAAATGCCAAAATAGGAATAACACTTGATATTATTAGAAATGCCCAGAAGATATCATATTCGTGAAGCAGAAACATAGATGTACTCCTATGAATGTGGAATATACCGAATTAGTCGATTCGAATCGGAATTGTCAATTCATCCATAACTGCTTAGTCGAAACAAACATTTTGATCGAACCACACAGTTTCGTTTGTTTGCTGTGGGTCATGTCTCGTTTCAAGATTTATCCAACGTAATCTCACTTACTTCGATTCTATTTCGATATAGTGTAGACATATCATGCTCTTATACAAATAAAATTCTCTCAATTTCCCTTTGCCTCGGATTCTCTATAAAAAGGGAATGAAAGAATATATTCAATTAAATAATATGAATTGAAATAATATTCATATTCATAAATAAAATGAATAAAAGAAAGATTCAATTAAATATTAATAAATATTAAACATAAATGTTATGTTAAAATTGAAATATTCAATTAATATAATCAAAGAAGAGGTCTGGCTCATTTTTTCTCTTTTTTTTTGCTTAGTGATTTAGAATATAGTCAGTAGTCAGATGTAGTAGAATGTCTAGGGATTTCCATCTCGTTATGGTATATTCTACTCGGTTGGCGTTCGTGTATTCTTTTCATTAAGATCTGGATAGAGGATCATTGCTTCTATTGATTCGATACGGATACAGAAACAGAATGCATCGACCAATTAGATTCTCTCTCCTTGTCCCAGATTTATACTTAATTGATTTTATTCAATCCGTTGAATTCTGAGGAACCCTTATATATAAGTTCCTATACCCAAATTAGAGACTTTGGACCTGTACTACCCCGACCTTACCCCCCAGAAACAATCGAATTATTTAATTCGAGTTCGAAGTCTTGAAAGAGCATTCCATTTCGGACCAATTTCTAGGACTAAAGATCTTGATTTGGAATGACTCGAAATACTTGTTAATGTAATAATATCTAGTAAGACCAACGGTTAGGCTTCGTGACAATAAAAAGGCTTCTTTTGAAACAAACCTACACAATGGAGCATAGTGCAGTGGTAGAGTCGGATGAATTGTAAATGATCTACAGAAGATACTTCTAATGGAATGGAATCACGCGTTGTCGAACGATTCGACAGACCCACTCATAAAAATAAAAATAGAAGAGGGCGCAAACATTGATTAGGACCAAGTCATTATCTCTGAAACTGGGGTTGTTGTTCCACCAAAAAGTGATGAGTTGGGGGATTACTGACTCATCCAAGTTCAAATGGCCCCTAATCTTCTTGCATAAAGTCTGCATCGGTAGAATTGGAATGATGAGCAATTGGAATACAAAAAAATAAGTATTGTACAGAAACAGAAAAATAACTACTTGTTTTGCCAGGCCGGTTATACGAAGAAAAGCCTATTTTACAATGAAACTTGCCAACTTCGTTTTTGAAACTCCGGCTTACAAATACAAGAACAAGAATAGGTACTAGATCCATGTGACTTACTATTCGATTTGATTTGGTTGGGTCAGGTTGGAGTTTTTAGCCAGGCTCATGTTATGATTTTGACTTCATAAATTGACTTGGGTATACCAAAGCAAAGGTGTATCACTAAATCTTTGATCATGGACAAGAAAAGAGGAAAAAGTCGTATGTCATTCACACACGAAGATTAATGAAGAAGAATGGCTTTGTTTATCCGAGATTTGAAAATGATCCGATTGGATCCATTGGAATAAATTCTTGTTTTCATTTTCATGCCCCGAGGGATCGATCTCCGTGAGCATGTGGGAATGATTCCATTTCTATGGACCAATCAACCGGCCAGCCACAAGCAAGCATTAATTAGGAAATGAAAATTATACAAAAAGGTATAGGGCTATACGGACTCGAACCGTAGACCTTCTCGGTAAAACAGATCAAACTGATTATTGTCGAAATGATTCGAACTGTTTCAAAGACCCAACATGCATTTTTTTTGCATTGGGCTCTTTCATTAACTGATAGAAAGATCAGCTCGTTCACCATATTTTTTCTTGACAGGAAGATAACGAGATGGCTCCATGTGCTCTGATTCATTATTTGTATTCTGATTCAGGAGCAATACCAAAGTGTTTCAAAGAAGGGTTACCTTGACGTAGGTCTGCCTCCGGCCTAGATCAACCTGACGTTAAATGGAGTCTCTATCGCTCCGCTCCAAGAGTCAAATATGATACTTCATACACCTTAAAGTTCATAGGACGAAAAGAGGTTCTTTTGAGGTCCTTATACTCATATTCATTATGCCTAGCATTGAATGGACTGGATATTCACCTTATCAATTATCAAATCAATGATGGGTTCTATTTGGCACCTGAATTGGCACCCGAATCGGAC